ATTTTATATTTGAAATTTTAGTATTGAAAAAGTGTGTAAAATTCTCTACTGATTTTTGGGTTATTTTTAGCAAAAAATGTGAGGTTAAATATTTATATGTTATATATAATATGTGGTGGCATAAGTTAACCCTACTAAAATTCGTTAACTTTGATGCGCTTGGTCGAGCCTTTCTTGGTTTTGGGGTTTGACAAGAAAAAACAGGATTTGCTGAGCGTAGGGGGTAGGGGGGTTTAACGCGCAGAAACCAAAAGGGGGGCATATAGTATAAGGATGAGTTGAATAAGGATATGTTATGCACTTGAGATAAACTAATGTAATTCTTAAGTTATGTCATTAAATCATTCATTTATATTCAGACTTACAAGAAAAATGTTCAACCTTAATTTAATATTTGAGCCTGCACTCTGAAATGCAAGTTGAAAGGCAACCAAAAAAGAGAACGCTATGCATTTAAAAGAACGCCCGGCTTGGTGGGTAACGAGTCGAATGAATAACACCAATAGCCGGATGCAAGTATAGATTGATATTAGGGGGTCTACATTTCAAATCCGTGAGATTTCGAATCAGATGCCAGGAATAATTCATATTTAACCACCCTCCACTTTTGTCCCTGATTCTATCATGAATATTATGCAATTATATATACTGGTTGGTGGTTTCTTACTACATTAATATTTACTTATTCAATTTTTATTGAGTTAATCAAGGTAAAAATTTGAGGACGATTATTATTGGAGTCAAGGATATGTTAAGTTATATAAAAAGTATTCTGAATCTTAAGGCATGTCTTATGTATATCTTAAAAGTTAGTACTTGCTTTGTGGTCTAAATAATTAGTTGGTGATTATACATTAATGTACTAATACATTAATGTAATATTATGCATAATATGTACTAGTACATACCTGCATAAACTACATCTATTACAGAAAATAGTTTAATTTAGAATTCTGGCTTTGGGAGCCAGTGGTGAGAGTTAAAATCTCTTTTTTCTGGCGCTAGGGAGGGGTTTAACCTCCGATCTTCGGATTACAAGACCGATGCTTTGAATTAAGCTACTAGGGCAAGCTCATTCTAGTGCTTTATTTTCTAATCATCCTGCTAATGGTATTAAGATTAGAAATAGTGCGAAATATAGGACGGATGCAATTTGTCCAATAATAATGAATGGGTGTTCAACTGGCATTCCTCCGATTCATGTTAGGATGGCCATGTCTGCAACTAGGGTTCAGAAGAGAAATTGGGTAATAGGCCGAAATGTTAGTCCTCGTTGTTTTGACGTGTGAAGAATTGGGACGACTATGAGAACTAGGATAGAAAATAGAAGTGCCAGGACGCCCCCTAGTTTGTTGGGAATTGATCGTAGAATGGCGTAGGCAAATAAGAAATATCACTCGGGTTTAATGTGTGGTGGGGTGACTAGTGGGTTTGCAGGCGTGAAATTTTCCGGGTCTCCTAAGAGGTTTGGGGAAAATAATGCTAGGGATGTTAGTGCCAGAAGTATTACTGCAAATCCGAGCAGATCTTTATAGGAAAAGTAGGGGTGAAATGTGATTTTATCTGCGTCTGAGTTTAGGCCGGCTGGGTTGTTTGAGCCTGTTTCGTGAAGGAATAGGAGGTGAAGAATGGTGGCGGCGGCGACGACAAATGGGAGAAGGAAGTGGAAGGCAAAGAAACGTGTTAGTGTTGCGTTGTCTACTGAGAAGCCCCCTCAAATTCATTGAACTAGTATGTCTCCTACATATGGGACTGCGGATAGTAGGTTTGTAATAACTGTGGCTCCTCAAAATGATATTTGTCCTCATGGTAGGACGTAACCAACGAAGGCTGTTATTATTACTAGCAGGAATAGAATAACTCCGATGTTTCAGGTTTCTTTGTACAAATATGACCCATAATATAGTCCACGGGCAATATGTATATAAATACAGATGAAGAAGAATGATGCCCCATTGGCGTGAATGTTTCGAATTAGTCAGCCATAATTTACATCTCGGCAGATGTGGGCTACTGAAGAGAAGGCGGTGCTAATGTCAGATGTATAATGTATTGCTAGAAATAGTCCGGTGAGGATTTGTGTAATTAAGCATAGTCCTAGCAGGGAACCAAAGTTTCATCACACTGAAATGTTGGAGGGGGCTGGGAGGTCAACTAATGCGTCGTTAGCAATTTTGATTAATGGGTGTGTTTTTCGTAGGCTTGCCATTAAGGGTTCTCATAGTTGAATAACAACGGTGGTTCTTCAAGTCACTGGTCTCGGTTAAAATCCGAGTGGGAATTATGACTTATCTTGTATCATTATTATTGATGGCTTTAATTGTTGGATTGGTGGCGGTGGCTTCTAACCCTGCGCCCTATTTTGCTGCTTTTGGTTTAGTAGTAGCGGCCGGGGTTGGGTGTGGGGTTTTAATTGGCCATGGCGGGTCCTTTTTATCTTTAGTTCTTTTTTTAATTTATTTGGGCGGAATGCTCGTTGTGTTTGCTTACTCAGCGGCTTTGGCTGCTGAGCCGTTTCCTGAGGCGTGAGGGGATCGTTCTGTGGTCGGATATGTTTTAATTTATTTGGTAGGTGTGGGTTTAATGGTCGGTTTATTTTGGGAAGACTGGTACGAGGGGTCTTGAGTTGTTGTTGATGGTTTGAAGGAGTTTTCTGTATTGCGGGGGGATACGAGTGGTGTGGCTATGATGTACTCGTCTGGTGGGGCCATACTAATTATTAGTGCGTGGGTGTTATTGTTAACTTTGTTTGTAGTGTTGGAGTTAACTCGTGGGCTGGGGCGGGGAACTCTTCGTGCGGTTTAAATGGTTATTAATAAAATGGCAAGGGTAGTAGATAATAGGAAAATTGTTAAGTATGTTTTGATTATACCCCGTTGGATGTCACTTATGGTTTTAGCCATTTTAACTTGCATCGATGATGTGCTTTTTGGTCCTGCTTTTTCAAATCATGTTTGGTCTACCAGTTGTGTAGCAATTAATTGGCCTAGGGTTAGGTTTAGTTTTGGGATAGTGCGGTGGATGATTGCGGGGAAGTAGCCTAATATGTTAGAGAAATGGTGTGGTGCTGTTATTGGTTGAATTTTAAGTTGTTTGTTGGTGAGTGTTGTTAGTTCTATGGCTACTAGCAGGCCAATAATTGTTACTGCAAGGGCAGCTATTTTTAGGGTTGTTGGTATTGTTATAATTGGTGTATTTAATGGTAGAAAATTTGATGTAATGATAAGTCCTGCAATGATGCTTCCTCAGGCAAGTCGTTTGATGGGATTAATTACTGATAGGTTATTTTCATTAATTGGGGATAAAGGTAGGAATCGGGGAGTTCCTATGTTGACGAAAAAGACTACTCGGAAGCTGTATACGGCGGTGAAAGATGTGGCGATAAGTGTTAGGGTGAGGGCTCAGGCGTTTAGGTAAGAGGTGTTTAGGGCCTCAATGATGGCATCTTTTGAGAAGAACCCGGCCAAGAATGGGGTTCCTGTTAGGGCTAGGCTGCCGATGGTTAGGCAGGTTGAGGTGAATGGTAGCAGGTTCTGTAAGCCGCCTATCTTTCGAATGTCTTGTTCATCGTTTAGGCTGTGGATAATTGAGCCTGAACACAGGAATAGTATTGCTTTGAAGAAGGCGTGGGTGCAGATGTGTAGAAATGCTAGTTGTGGTTGGTTGAGGCCAATGGTGACTATTATAAGTCCTAGTTGACTGGATGTTGAGAATGCTACAATTTTTTTGATGTCGTTTTGTGTTAGGGCGCAAGCAGCTGTGAATAGGGTGGTAAGGGCCCCAAGGCATAGGCAAGTTGTTAATGCCATATTATTGTTTTCTATAATTGGGTGGAGCCGGATGAGGAGGAAGATGCCTGCCACAACTATGGTGCTGGAATGAAGTAGGGCAGAGACTGGCGTGGGACCCTCCATGGCGGAGGGCAATCATGGGTGAAGGCCAAACTGGGCTGATTTACCAGTTGCTGCCAGGATTAATCCTATTAATGGGAGTGTCATATCAGAGGACTTTGATAGGTAAAAAATTTGTTGAATTTCTCATGAGTTTAAGTTTATGGCAATTCAGGCTATACTTATAATTAGTCCGATATCACCCACTCGGTTGTACAAGACAGCCTGTAGGGCTGCTGTATTAGCATCTGCTCGTCCATACCATCACCCAATTAGAAGAAAGGACATAATTCCTACTCCCTCCCATCCGATGAATAGTTGAAATAGGTTGTTGGCGGTGACTAGAATAATTATGGCTACCAGGAATAGAAGTAGGTATTTAAAAAATCGGTTTATATTTGGGTCTGAGTGTATATACCATGATGCGAACTCAAGAATTGATCAAGTTACGTACAGGGCGATGGGTGTAAAGATGAGGGAGTAGTGGTCAAATTTAAAGCTGATGTTGATGTCAAATAGATTGGTATTTATCCAGTGTCAGTTAGTAATGATGGTCTCAGTCCCTTGGTCGAGGAATAGTATTAGCGGTATAAGGCTAATGAAGAATGCAGTGCTTACGGCAGTTTTTACGTGCGTTGCAGCCCATGTTGGGTTTTTAGGGGTTGGGCTTAGTGTAGTAAGTAGTGGGTAAATAAGGGTTAGAATAATTAGGGTGAGTGAGGAGGATATAATTAGGGTGGTTGGGTGCATAGCTTTTACTTGGATTTGCACCAAGAGTTTTTGGTTCCTAAGACCAATGGATGAGCTGTTATCCTTTAAAAGCGCAAGGAAGCCACGGAGTTTAACCGTGGGTGTAAGTATTAGCAGTGCTTACTGCTTCTGGCCTTCCTCGGTGAGTAAGGGGATTTTAACCCCTATTTTTAGAATCACAATCTAATGTCTTGAGTTAAACTATACTTACTAGTAGCATCAGCCTCATATGAGTTCTGGTTTTGTAATTAGTAAAATTACTGGGAGGAGGTGAAGGACTATTAGAAGATGTTCGCGGGTGTGGAATGGTGAGAGTCCTATGATGTGGTTAGGTGTCGGTCCTCGCTGGGATATTAGGAATAGATACAGGGAGTAGCCGGCTGTAATTAGTGTTCCTACTCCTGTTAGTATGATTGTTCAGGGGGACCAGTTGAATAGGGTGGTAATAATTATGAGTTCTCCTATTAGGTTAGGTAATGGTGGTAGTGCTAAATTGGCTAGATTGGCAATGAATCATCAGGCCGCTGTTAGGGGAAAGATCATTTGAAGTCCTCGGGCTAGTACTATGGTTCGGCTATGAGTTCGTTCGTAGGCGGTGTTTGCTAAACAAAATAGTGCGGAAGAGACTAGGCCATGGGCGATTATTAAAATGATGGCGCCGGTGAATCCTCATGGAGTTTGAATTAAAATGCCTCCTGCTACGAGGCCTATATGGCTGACGGACGAGTAGGCGATTAGTGATTTTAAATCTGTTTGACGGAGGCAGATGGACCCAGTTATAATAATGCCTCATAATGCTAAGATAATAAATGGGTAGGCTAATTCTTTTGATAGGGGGTCTAGTATGACTATTATTCGTATTATACCATATCCTCCTAGTTTTAGGAGTACAGCAGCTAGTACCATTGATCCGGCTACGGGGGCTTCTACATGGGCCTTGGGGAGTCATAGGTGTACGCCATATAGAGGTATTTTGACTAGGAATGCGATTAGGCATCCGGCTCATCATATACTGTGGCCTCAGGAGTTGAGTGTTAGTGGTTGGGAATACTGTAAAATTAATATTGAAAGGGTTCCTGTTGTTTGTTGTAGCAGTAGAAGGGCTACTAAGAGGGGCAGGGATCCGGCTAGGGTGTAGAATAGAAAATAGGTGCCTGCGTTGAGGCGTTCAGTTTGATTTCCCCATCGGGTAATAATAATTAGAGTTGGAATAAGGGTGGCCTCAAATATAATGTAGAATATAATAATTTCTGTGGCCCCGAATGCTATGATTAGGAAAGTTTGTAGTGAGGTTAATAGGGTGATAAATAGGCGTTGTCGGCTAATAGGTTCTGGATAGATGTGGTTTTGGCTGGCTAGAATTATTAGGGGGAGAAGTCAGCATGTAAGAATTAAGAGGGGGGTGGATAATGGGTCTGTAGCCAAGTATATGTTTGAAGTAGTTCATCCGGCTTCTGAAGTGTGTTTTAATCAGGTAAGGCTGGTGAGGGCAATTAGTAGGCTGTGTGTGGTTGTTGTTGTTCATAGTCATTTAGGTGATGATAGTCAGATTGTTGGGAATAGCATAATTGTTGGGATTAATACTTTTAGCATTGTAATAAATTAAGGTTTTGTAGTCGATCAGTTCCGTGGGTCCGGGCTGTTGCAACTAGAAGGGCCAGGCCTGCGCTGGCTTCACAGGCAGAAAAAGCCAGTAATAGTATGGGGGCTGCGGAGAATGCGATTGATTCAAATTGTATGGCTCAAAGGGCTAGTGCAATAAATAAGGACAGTATTATTCCTTCTAAGCAGAGTAGTGCGGAGAGTAGGTGGGTGCGATGAAATGCTAGGCCCATTAAGCCTAGTGCAAAGGCTGAGCTGAAGCTGAAGTGTACGGGTGTCATAAGGGGGCCGTGGAATTAAACCACGATTTTCTGAGCCGAAATCAGAGATCTTGTATTGGATTAACTCCCTATTCCGCCCACTCTAAGCCTCCTTGGATTCACTCATAGATTAATCCTAGTGTAAGTAGAATTAAGACTGATGTGGCTCAGAAAAAGGTTCCGGTGGGGTTGTGTAGTTGGTCCCCTCATGGTAGTGGTAGGAGCAGGGCAATTTCTAGATCAAATAGTAAAAATAAAATGGCTACAAGAAAGAATCGTAGTGAGAATGGTAGTCGAGCGGAGCCTAGGGGGTCGAAGCCGCATTCATATGGTGAGAGCTTTTCTGCATCTGGGTTTATTTGTGGTAATCAGAAGGATACGATTGCTAGTACTATGGAGAGGGCAACTGTAATTATTAAGATTGTTATAATTAAGTTCATTATCTTTCCTTGGGATTTAACCAAGACTAGGTGATTGGAAGTCACTCGTACTAACTTTGAATACTAGAAAGATATGAGCCTCATCAGTAGATTGATACGTAGAGGAATAGTCATACTACGTCTACAAAGTGTCAGTATCATGCGGCGGCTTCAAAGCCGAAGTGGTGTTCAGATGTGAAGTGGTATTGGATTTGGCGAAGTAAGCAAACAGCCAGAAATGAGGATCCAATAATGACGTGTAGTCCGTGGAATCCTGTGGCTACGAAAAATGTTGAGCCGTAGACGCCGTCTGCGATTGTAAATGGGGCTTCGTAGTATTCTATGGCCTGTAGGGCAGTAAAATACAGTCCAAGTAGAATTGTTAATGCTAAAGATTGGATGGCTTGTTTACGCTCACCTTCTATTAGGCTGTGGTGGGCCCATGTTACTGTGACTCCGGATGCTAGGAGAACAGCTGTGTTGAGTAGGGGTACTTCAAATGGGTCCAAGGTAATAATTCCTGTGGGGGGTCAGCAGCCTCCTAGTTCTGGCGTAGGTGCTAGGCTCGAGTGGTAAAAGGCTCAGAAGAATCCGAGGAAAAAGAAGATTTCAGATGTGATAAACAGAATTATTCCATATCGTAGGCCTTTTTGTACAGGGGGTGTGTGGTGGCCTTGAAAAGTTCCTTCTCGAATGATGTCTCGTCATCATTGGTATATAGTCAGGAGTAGAAGAATTAATCCGAGGGTTATTAGTGTTGTTGAGTGGAAGTGGAACCAGATTGCCAGGCCGGATGTCATTAATAGAGCTCCGATTGCACCGGTTAGGGGTCATGGGCTTGGATCAACCATATGATATGCATGTGCTTGGTGGGCCATTAAACGTTCTCTTGTAAGTATAAGCTTAGAAGGAGTACAAATACATAAGCTTGAATTATTGCTACTGCAACTTCTAGAAGCGTGAGGAGAAATAGAACGGTGGCCGTTAAGATTGCCACTGTTGGCATTATTGGGAGAAGTACAAATACGGCAGTGGCAATAAGTTGAATTAATAGGTGTCCTGCTGTTAGATTTGCTGTTAGTCGCACTCCTAGGGCTAGAGGCCGGATAAATAGGCTGATTGTTTCAATAATAATTAGTACTGGGATAAGAGGGATTGGGGTGCCTTCTGGTAGTAGGTGTCCAAGGGCTACTGTTGGCTGATTTCGCATTCCAATGAGGACGGTGGCGAGTCACAGTGGGACGGCAAATCCTATGTTCAGGGAAAGTTGTGTTGTCGGGGTAAAAGTGTATGGTAATAATCCTAATATGTTGATGGTAATTAGGAATACTATTAATGAGGCTAGAAGTAGTGCTCATTTATGACCTCCTGTATTTAGGGGTATTATAAGTTGATTGGTAAATCGGTTAATAAATCATCCTTGAATTGTGATTAGTCGGTTATTAATTCATCGCGACGAGGGGGTGGAGTATAATACTCAGGGCAGTGCAATTGCGATTGCAATTAGGGGAATGCCAAGATAAGATGGGCTTGCAAATTGATCGAAGAAGCTTATTGCCATGGTCAGTCTCAGGATTCAGTTTTGTGTTTTTCGGAGTCTAAAATAGTTGGCTCGTTGGGTGTAATATGACTTATTACTTTGGTTGGGATGATGGTAAGGAATACCAATCATGAAAATATTAGAATTGCGAATCAAGGGGCGGGGTTTAATTGAGGCATTTCACTAGGGGTGGTTGGGAGGCACCATTCTTTGGCTTAAAAGGCCAACGCTGAGGCCCAAATTTAGCTTCCAAGTGAGGCGTCTTCTAGTATTAATGAGGATCAGTTTTCGAAGTGCTCAAGTGGAACTGCTTCTACTACAATGGGTATGAAGCTGTGGTTGGCTCCGCAGATTTCTGAGCATTGTCCATAAAACACTCCTGGGCGGGAGGCAATAAAAGCTGTTTGATTTAGGCGGCCTGGGACAGCGTCCATTTTAACCCCAAGGGATGGGACGGCTCAGGAGTGTAGTACGTCTTCAGCAGAGACAAGTACTCGGATTGGAGACTCTATTGGGACAACTATTCGATGGTCTGTTTCAAGTAGGCGAAACTGTCCTGGGTTGAGGTCTTGGGTGGGGACCATATAAGAATCGAATGCTAGGTTTTCGTAGTCGGTGTATTCATAGCTTCAATATCATTGATGGCCCATGGCTTTGATTGTCAGGTGGGGGTCGTTGATCTCATCTATAAGATATAAAATTCGTAGGGAGGGGAGGGCAATTAAAACAAGAATTACAGCTGGTAGTACGGTTCATACAATCTCAATCTCTTGGGAATCTAAAATATATTTATTCGTAAGCTTTGTTGATACTATTGCAACAATAATATAAAGTACTAAAGTACTAATTAAGAATACAATTATTAAAGCGTGGTCGTGGAAGTGGAGAAGTTCTTCTATAACGGGTGATGCCGCGTCTTGGAATCCTAGTTGTGTGGGATGTGCCATTAAGCTTAAAGCTTAAGACATGCGGGGTTTTAACCCACTATTTCACTTTGACAAAGTGATGTAATTTACAAGTTTACTAATGTCTTAGAAGGAAGTGACAGAGTGGTTATGTGACTGGCTTGAAACCAGTAGATGGGGGTTCAATTCCTCCCTTCCTCGATTAATTTGATTGAACTTGAACAAATGCAGGTTCTTCGAACGTGTGGTATGGAGGGGGGCACCCGTGTAGTCATTCAACATTTGTTGCGGTTAATTCTACGGATGAGACTTCTCGTTTTGCGGCGAAGGCTTCTCATAGAATAAACAGGAACATAATTACTGCAACTAGTGAAATTAGTGATCCAATTGATGATACCGTATTTCATAGGGTATAGGCATCTGGGTAGTCTGAGTATCGGCGTGGCATTCCTGCCAGCCCAAGGAAGTGTTGTGGGAAGAAGGTGAGGTTCACGCCAATAAATATCACTCCGAAGTGGATTTTGGTTCAAGTGCTGTGTAGTGTATATCCTGAAAATAGTGGGAATCAGTGCACGAAGGCTGCTATGATGGCAAATACAGCTCCTATTGATAACACATAATGGAAGTGTGCTACAACATAATACGTGTCGTGTAATACAATGTCTAATGATGAGTTTGCTAGTACGATTCCTGTCAAGCCTCCTACTGTAAAAAGGAAAATAAATCCTAGGGCTCAAAGTATTGGGGTTTCTCATTTAATTGATCCTCCATGAAGGGTTGCCAGTCAGCTAAAGACTTTGACGCCTGTTGGGATGGCAATAATTATAGTTGCGGATGTAAAGTATGCCCGGGTGTCTACGTCTATTCCTACTGTGAACATATGATGGGCTCATACAATGAAGCCTAGTAGGCCGATAGCCATCATAGCTCAGACTATTCCCATGTATCCGAACGGTTCTTTTTTACCTGCATAATAGGCTACAACGTGGGAGATAATTCCGAATCCTGGCAGAATTAAGATGTAGACTTCGGGGTGACCGAAGAATCAAAATAAATGTTGATAGAGAATTGGATCTCCTCCTCCGGCAGGGTCAAAGAATGTGGTATTTAGGTTCCGATCTGTAAGGAGTATAGTAATTCCGGCAGCTAAAACTGGGAGAGATAGTAAAAGTAAGACGGCGGTCACAAGGACGGCTCAGACAAATAGTGGGGTTTGGTATTGCGAGATGGCCGGAGGTTTTATATTAATTGTTGTTGTAATAAAGTTAATTGCCCCGAGAATGGATGATACACCAGCTAGGTGCAGAGAAAAAATGGTTAGGTCTACGGATGCGCCTGCGTGGGCTAGATTACCTGCTAATGGGGGGTAAACTGTTCACCCGGTTCCGGCCCCGGCTTCTACACCGGATGAGGCTAAAAGTAAAAGGAAGGAGGGTGGGAGAAGTCAGAAGCTTATGTTATTTATTCGGGGAAATGCCATATCTGGAGCCCCAATTATAAGAGGTACAAGTCAATTGCCGAATCCGCCAATAAGAATGGGCATTACTATAAAGAAAATTATGACAAAGGCGTGTGCGGTAACGATGACGTTATAAATTTGGTCGTCGCCTAAAAGGGACCCTGGCTGGCTTAATTCGGCTCGAATAAGCAGGCTAAGGGCGGTACCGACTATCCCGGCCCAGGCACCAAATACTAAATAAAGGGTGCCAATATCTTTGTGGTTAGTAGAGAAGAATCAGCGCGTGATTGCCACAGGTAGGATGGCCGAAGCTAGGCGGTGGGTTGTAGCCCCGAAGATAGAGGTTTAAGTCCTCTTCCTATCAAGCCCCGTGGTGGAGTACACATTAGATTGCAAATCTTAAGACGCAGATTGACGTCTGCCGGGGCTTTCCCGCCTTACTCGGCTAACGGCGGGAAAGTAGATGAATGCTCGCTGGTTTGGGCGCTTAGCTGTTAACTAAGATTTTGTAGGATCGAGGCCTTCTCATCTAGGAAGGCCTTAGCTTAATTAAAGTGTCTGAGTTGCATTCAGAAGATGTGGGATAGAGTCCCGCAGGTCTTATCAGGGGCTAGGAGATTTTAACTCCTGCTTAGAGCTTTGAAGGCTCTTGGTCTAATTTATCCTAAGCCCCTAGGTAGTTAGTATTAGGATAGCGGGGGTAATTGGCAGGAGCCCTAGGGCGGCGGTTGTTGATAGTGCCATTATGAGGGTTGATTGGGTTGTTTGGGTTCGTCAAGGTGTTGAGGCATTTGTTGTATTTGGGGAGATGGTTAGGGTTATGGCGTAGCATAGTCGTAGGTAGAAGTATAGGCTTAGTAGGGCTGCAATGGCTATAATAGTTGCTGTTAGTGGAAGTTCCTGGTTTGCTATTTCTTGTAAAATTAATCATTTAGGTATGAATCCTGTTAATGGGGGGAGGCCTCCCAATGAAAGTAGGGCTAGGGCAGTGGTTGATGCTAGGATTGGGGTTTTTGATCATATTATTGTCAAAGTGTTAATTTTTGTAGCTGATGCTATTTTTATTGATAAAAATGCGGTGGAGGTTATTAAAATGTATAGGATTAGTGCAAATAGGGTCAGCTGTGGGGAATATTGTAGGATAATAATTATTCATCCTATGTGTGCGATTGATGAGTAGGCTAGGATTTTTCGGATCTGTGTTTGGTTTAGTCCTCCTCATCCTCCAATCAAGGTGGACAAGAGGCCTAGTATTGTAAGGATTGCAGGATCAATTAATGGTGCTACTTGAATGATTAGGGCAAATGGGGCAAGTTTTTGTCAGGTCGATAAAATTAGTCCTGTGAGCAGGTCAAGTCCTTGTAGAACTTCTGGCAGTCAGAAGTGTATTGGTGCTAGTCCAATTTTTAGTGCTAGGGCAGTAATTGTTATTGTTGAGGCAAGGGGATGAGCTAGGTTATTAATGTCTCATTGTCCAGTGGCTCATGCGTTGGCTGTTGCGGCAAATAAAATTATTGCTGCAGCGGTCGCCTGGGTTAAGAAGTATTTTGTGGTTGCTTCAACTGCTCGTGGATGGTGTTGTTGTGCTATTAATGGGGTAATTGCTAGGGTGTTAATTTCTAACCCCATTCAGGCAAGCAGCCAGTGTGAGCTGGCAAAGGTTAAAGTGGTTCCCAGTCCTAAGCTAGACAAGAGAATGGCGAGTACATAGGGGTTCATTGATAGGGGAGGGATTTTAACCGTCATGTTCGGGGTATGGGCCCGAAAGCTTAATTAGCTGACCTTATCATAGAAAGTGGTGTAAAGGAAGCACCAGGAGTTTTGATCTCCTGAGTATGGGTTCAATTCCCTTCTTTCTAGGAATTGGGGGGATTTTAACCCCCATAAGCCACTCTATCAAAGTGGTCCTTGGGTCTTCGGGCACAATTCCTTGTAGTTATAGTTGTGGGGGGAGGCCTGCAAATGCAATTGGGAGGGCGGTATGTCATAGAACCAGGGCTAAGGTTATAGGGAGGAAGTTTTTTCAGACTAAGTGTATGAGCTGATCATATCGGAATCGGGGATATGAGGCTCGAACTCATAGGAACACTATGGACAGGATCGCGGCTTTGGCCATTAGGTTAATTGTTATTAGTTCTGGAATTTGGGGTATGTGTGATGCGCCCATGAAGAGGATAGCTGATAATGTATTTATAAATAAGATGTTGGCGTATTCGGCTAGGAAAAATAGGGCAAATGGTCCGCCAGCATATTCTACGTTGAAGCCTGAGACTAGTTCAGATTCGCCTTCGGTTAAGTCAAAAGGTGCACGGTTTGTTTCAGCCAGGGTTGAGACGTACCATATTGCGGCCAGGGGTCATGCTGGAATTAATAATCAGATGCTTTCTTGTGTAATGTTAAATGTTTGAAGGGTATAGCCCCCTGAAAAGATGATAATAGATAGTAGAATTAGGCCTAGACTTACTTCATATGAGATGGTTTGGGCGACGGCTCGGAGGGCGCCGATTAATGCGTATTTTGAGTTTGATGCTCAGCCAGATCCAAGGATGGAGTAGACTGCTAGGCTTGACAGGGCCAGTACGAACAGGATTCCTAGGTTTAGGTCTGTAACTGGGTGTGGTATTGGTATTGGGGCCCACAGGGTTATTGCCAGGGTTAGTGCAAGTATTGGTGTTGCTAAGAATAGGAGGGGGGAGGATGTGGATGGGCGGATTGGTTCTTTAATGAATAGTTTAACTCCGTCAGCGATTGGCTGTAGTAGTCCATAGGGTCCAACAATATTTGGGCCTTTTCGTAGTTGTATATAACCTAATACTTTCCGCTCGATTAGTGTTAGAAAGGCTACGGCTAATAATACTGGGACGATGTACGCTAGGGGGTTAATTAGGTGGGTGAGTAGAGTGTTTATCATGAACTAAGAAGAGGATTTGAACCTCTGGCTGAAAGGGCTTAGGCCTTTTGCAATTACCATGCTCTGCCATCTTAGTGTGGCCTTATTTTGGCCTATGTCTTGGGTTCTCCTTTTATTTAATTTAGTTGTCTTCATTAATTAAGGGTGAGGCGTGCTTTTGGTATGGGCCTCTTTTTTCCGGTCCTTTCGTACTAGGAAAAATAACGTTACAGATAGAAACTGACCTGGATTGCTCCGGTCTGAACTCAGATCACGTAGGACTTTAATCGTTGAACAAACGAACCCTTAATAGCGGCTGCACCATTAGGATGTCCTGATCCAACATCGAGGTCGTAAACCCTCTCGTCGATATGGACTCTTGGAGGGGATTGCGCTGTTATCCCTAGGGTAACTTGGTTCGTTGATCGGCCTTTAGGCCGGATCATAGCTGGTCAAAGATTTTTGTGACTTAGAAATGTCTTTCTTAGTTTTAGGGTTTGGCCCCGGTCCACTTGGAGGTTTTCTTGTTCTCCATGGTCGCCCCAACCGAAGGTAAAGTTCCATTTTCTACTAGGTTTAATTCTTTTAAGCAGGTTGTTTGACGTAGATGGACTTGTACCTTAAGCTCCAAAGGGTCTTCTCGTCTTGTATTTTTATACCCGCTTCTGCACGGGTAGATCAATTTCACTGACTTGAAAGGGGAGACAGTTAAGCCCTCGTTTGGCCATTCATACAGGTCTTCATTTAAAAGACAAGTGATTGCGCTACCTTTGCACGGTCAAAATACCGCGGCCGTTGAACTTGTGGTCACTGGGCAGGCTGGACCTCCTATACTTAGGGGTTTGCAGGAGGCGATGTTTTTGGTAAACAGGCGAGGCTTGTGTTTGCCGAGTTCCTTCCCTTTCTTTTAGTCTTTCCATTGTGGCACTCCAGTGTGGGTTTAACGAGTCAGGTATTGTTGGTTTTTCTTGGGTTTTTTGCTTTTAACATTACCCTCTTTTTTTGGGTTCGTTAATTTCCAGTGGTTGGTCCGATCTGGTTTACACTTGTGCGTGGAGAGAATTCTCTTGTTACTCATTTTAGCATAGTCTCTTTCATATTATATGAAATGGCCTGGTATCGTTAGGGGATTTGGGTTATTTATCAGAATAATAAATTTTATGTCGTTTGAGCTTTAACGCTTTCTGTTCAGATGGCTGCTTTTAGGCCCACTGAGACGACGGGTTTTAGAAAGTATGACCCTTATCCTTCTGTCTAAGGTTGTGTCCTTTGTTTAAGGGGCTGTACCCCCTTAAACTAACTCTCGTATTTCTCTTTTTACTTGCTTAGATATTTCTTAATTGATTAAAGGGATACGAGGCTGAACTTCTATTCATTTCCCAGGCAACCAGCTATCACCAAGTTCGGTAGGTCTATCACCTCTACCCGAGGCTCTTCCCACTCTTTTGCCACAGAGACGGGTTGGCCCATTAAGGCTGTCCTGGGGTAGCTCACTTGGTTTCGGGGTTTCAAACTAAAGGTCGCTTTGCTTGTGTTATACTGGCTAAATCATGATGCAAAAGGTACGAGGTCTAGGCTCTGCTTTTTTGTGCTTTTATGAATTGTTTCATTACTCTTTCAGCTTTCCCTTGCGGTACTCTCTCTATCGCTTAAGGTTACCTTTTCCGTCTCCCGTACTAAGGTGGAAGAATGGTTTATTTTATTATTTATTTTCATATTATGTTATTTATGTTATTAAATTAGTCTGGTGATAAGCTAGCTGTTTGGCTCAGGATGATCCAACTTGCATGGATGTCTTCTCGGTGTAAGGGAGATGCTTAACTATCTCAGCCACGTCCTGGGTTTGATCCAAGTGCACCTTCCGGTACACTTACCATGTTACGACTTGCCTCCCCTTGTCGGTGCTTTGGTGTTAGAGACATTTGTTGCTATGTGACAGGGGAGAGTGACGGGCGGTGTGTACGCGCCTCAGAGCCGAGTTCAAAAGGACGCTCTATTTCCTTTTTACTACTAAATCCTCCTTCGAGTGGTGTTTTCAGGGTACTGTCCGTAATATTCTATAGTAGAAAATGTAGCCCATTTCTTCCCACTTCGTACGCTACACCTCGACCTGACGTTTTGGAGTGTGTCCATTTAGCTTACTGTTAGTCCTTCACAGGGTAAGCTGACGACGGCGGTATATAGGCGGGGGTGGCCAGAAGTGGTGAGGTTTAACGGGGGTTATCGGTTCTAGAACAGGCTCCTCTAGGGGGGTCTGAGGCACCGCCAAGTCCTTTGGGTTTTAAGCTAACGCTCGTAGTACCCTGGCGGACGTTTGTTGTGTATTAACGTCTGGGTTTACGGCTGAGCATAGTGGGGTATCTAATCCCAGTTTGTTTCTCAGCTTTCGTGGAGTCGGGTGGATATTATTAAAGCTACTTTCGTTTATTGGGCTTCGGACACTCAGGAGCGTATGACGGCCAAGAGGCCCTTTGGCTTTAAAAGTTTTTATTATCCCTAACCACCCTTTACGCCGTGTCTATCAACTGGGGCCTCTCGTATAACCGCGGTGGCTGGCACGAGTTTTACCGGCCCTCTAAGCATTAACTAAGTCAAGTTTTCACTTATGGCTTAATGTCTATCACTGCTGAATTCCCTTGGGGGTGTGGCGTGGCAAGGCGTCTTGGGCAGAAGGTTGGTGCCTGATGCCTGCTCCTCGTCCCCGGGCAGGGGATTAAGGGCATCCTCACAGGGCTGCGGATACTTGCATGTGTAAATTGTGCTATAGCTGGTAGTAAAGTCAGGACCAAGCCTTTGTGCATGCGGGACTTTTTAGGGTCCATCTTAGCATCTTCAGTGCTATGCTTTGTTTTAAGCTACGCTAGC